TATCGATCTATTATGCGCCTCTGCATCTAGCATTGGGTAGACCTCATACAATAACTGTCCTAGTTCTACCCTATCTTTTGTTTCATTTCTTCTGGAGCAATCAAAAAAACTTTTTTGATTATGAATCTACTACCAGAAATTCAATGCGTAATCTCAGCATTCAATGTGTATTCCTGAATAATCTCATTTTTCAATTATTCAACCATTTCATTTTACCAAGTTCAACCTTAGCCAGATTAGTCAACATTTATATGTTTCGATGCAACAACAAGATGTTATTTGTAACAAGTAGTTTTGTTGGTTGGTTAATTGGTCACATTTTATTTATGAAATGGGTTGGATTGGTATTATTCTGGATACGGCAAAATCATTCGATTCGATCTAATAAGTACCTTGTGTTAGAATTGAAAAATTCTATGGCTCGAATCTTTAGTATTCTCTTATTTATCACCTGTGTCTACTATTTAGGCAGAATGCCGTCGCCTATTTTCACTAGGAAACTGAAAGAAACCTCAATCTCAGAAAAGGGAGAAAGGGGAAAAAGAAAGGAAGAAAGCGATGTAGAAACAACTTACGAAACGAAGAAGACTAAACAGGAACAAGAGGGATCCGCCGAAGAAGACCCTTCCCTTTGTTCGGGAGAAAAGGATGAATTCAACTTTCACTTTAAAGAAAGATATAAAGATAGCCCAGTTTACGAAGATTCTTATCTTGATACCCATCAAGATAATTGGGAATTTGGAAAACTTAAGGAAGAAAAAAATGAAATTTCTTTATGGCTTGAAAAGCCTCTTGTTACTTTTCTTTTCGATCATAAACGATGGAATCGTCCATTTCGATATATAAAAAATGATCGATTAGACAATGCTATACGAAATGAAATGTCACAATATTTTTTTTATGCATGTCCTAGTGATGGAAAAGAAATAATATCTTTTACATATCCACCTAGTTTATCAACTTTTTCAGAAATGATAGAACGAAAAATTTCTTTGTACACGAAAGAAAAACTATCTCACGAGAATCTCTATAACCATTGGGTTTCCGCCAATGAACAAAAAAAATACAACTTGAACAATGAATTGATAAGTCGAATAAAAATTCTAGAAAAAGAATTCCTTTTTCCAGATATGGTAGAAAAAAAGACCAGATTATGCGATGATGAGAATGAACAAAAATACTTACCAAAAATGTATGATCCTTTTTTGAACGGACCATATCGAGGAACAATAAAAAAATGCGATTTAGATAACATCATAAAAAATTTGATCACTTCGACGGAAGATTCCATAGAAATGTTCTGGATAAATAAGATTCATAATCTATTTCCTAATCATTCTCGAAAATTTGAACATAAAATGAATGCATTTAGTGGGAAACCTTTTTTGAATTCTAACTTTTTTATTGGTAATTACTTAACCTCAATCGATGAATTATATTTTAAATACGAACAGGGAATTGATTCAGAAAATAAAGAAAAATCTTTAAAATTTGTATTCGATTTAATTACAACTGATCCAAGTGATCAAAAAAAAAAAAAATCCATTGAAATGGAAGAAATCAGGAAAAATTTTACTCGATGGTCATACAAATTGACGGATGATTTTGAATCAAGGGAAGAAAGGGGAGAATGGAGAAGTGAGGAAATTCGTTCAAGAAAAGGCAAACGAGTGGTAATTTATACTGATGATCCGACTGAACATCTTAGCACTAGTGATCCTAATGATGAAGACGAAGAAGGTTTTTTTACACGTTACTTAAGCGAAGACTCAGACTTTCGTCGGGGTCTAATCAAAGGATCCATGCGCGCTCAAAGACGTAAAACAGTTATTTTGAATATGATTCAAGCAAATGTGCATTCTCCACTTTTTTTGGATCGAATAGACAAAACGTTTTTTTTTTCTTCTTTTGCTATCTCTGATATGATAAATGATATAAAAAATATCATTTTTAGCAATTTTTCAGGTAAAGATCGAGAATTTCAAAATGATCCATTTGAAGAGAAAGAAGAAAACCTAACCAAAGAGGAAATAGAACGTCGACGCGGGGAAGAAGAATATCTACAAAGGGAAATGGCCGCCGAAAGCTGGGAGGATCTTTTTATATTATCTCAAATATTAAGAGGTTCGTTGTTAGTAATGCACTCCTTTCTTAGAAAACACATTATATTACCCTCATTGATAACAGCTAAAAATATGGGCCGTATCTTATTATTCCAATTACCCGAGTGGGACAAAGATTGGAAGGAATTGAATAGAGAAGTACATATTTTTTGCACCTATGAGGGTGCTCAATTATCAGAAACGGAATTTCCACAAAATTGGTTAACCGAGGGTATTCAGATAAAGATTCTATTTCCTTTCTGTCTGAAACCTTGGCATAACTCTCATGATAGAAATAAAATACAGACACAAGAAACCGATTCCTGTTTTTTAACAATCTGGGGAGGGGAAACAAGACGACCCTTTGGTGGTACCCGAAAACGAGCTTCTTTTTTTAAACCCGTTTTTAATGAACTTGAAAAAAAAAAAAGAGAAGTAAAAATTCAATTGGTTGAAGTTCTAAAAGTTTTCAAAGAACGGTTTATAAAACTTTCAAAAGAAAAAACAACATGGGTCATGAAACTAGTTATAAACCGAATAACGAAAGAATGTGAAAATTTGATAAACTCCGCCGTTTTATTTAAACGGAGGGGGATCAAGAAATATGAACCAAATGAAAACATAAAAGATTCAAAAATGAATGATAAGATCATCCACGAATCGGTCGTTCAAATTCGATCCAAAAATTTTTCAAATTATTCATTCATAGAAAAAAAAAGGATGGATCTTACTAATAAGACAATCACAATTAGGACTCAAATCGAAAGAATCTCAAAAGACAAAAAAAGAAAAATTCTAACTTGTGATAATAGATCGAAATCACAGAAGGATGTTTTGGAAATATTTAAAAGACAAAGTATACGATTAATACGTAAATCACATTATTTTATGAAATTTTTCATTGAAAAAGTATACATAGATATCTTACTATATACCATTAAAATTCCCAATACCATTAAAATTCCCAAGATTAATGCACAAGTTTTGCTTGAATCAACAAAAATGATCAATCGATCCATTTCGAACGATGAAGCAAATCACGAAAGAATTGAGAAAAAAAATCCAATTTCGACTTCGACTATAAACAAGTTTTTTAATAATGAAGATAATGAAGATAATGAAGATAATGAAGATAATGAAGATTTTGACTTATCCTCTTTGTCTCAAGCATATGTATTTTACAAATTATCACAAACCCAATTACTTAACAAGTATTACTTGAGATCCGTACTTCAATATAACGATACCTATCCTTTTCTTAAGGGTATAATCAAAGATTATTGTATGATCCGAGGAATATTGGATTCCAATCCAAGACATAAGAAAATTAATACTAAGAATAAGAAGAAGAATAAATGGAAAAATTGGCTAGCGGGGCATTTTCAATACAATTTGTCTCATCCTAAGTGGTCTCCCTTAGTCCCGAAAAAATGGCGAAATAGGGTCAACCAACGTCGTACGATTCAAAATAAATACTCAATGAAATTTGATTTATATAAAGAGGAGGAAAACCAATTAAATTCTTATGTACAAAAAGAAAAATGGAAAAAACAGTACGAGTATGATCTTTTATCATATGATTATATAAATCATGGAGATAGTAGGGACTCAGACATTTCTGGATCAACATTACAAATAAATGAGGAGAAAAAAATTCCATATAATTTCAATACACTTAAACTCGAATCGTTTTATCGATTAATAAGTCTAGCTATTAGTGATTATATAGAAAGCATTGGTACGCAGAAAAATGCGGATAGAAAATATTTTGATTGTAGAAGTCTTTGTTTTTGTCTTCAAAATAATATCGGCATTACGGCTTGGAAAAATACACATATCGATACCAAGATTCAAAAAAATGTTATAACCAAAACTAAAAATTATAACATATTAGAAAAAAAAGAAATTTTTTCTTTTACAATTCATCACAAAATCAACTCATCTAATCAAAAAAAACACATTTTTGATTGGATGGGTATGAATCAAAAGAAGTTCTATCGTACAAAATCAAAATCAAAGCTAAACGCTTGGTTTTTCCCAGAATTGGTGCTACTTTTTGATGCCTATAAGATTAAACCATGGATCATACCAATCAAATTACTTATTTTTCATTTTAATGAAATTAGTCGAAATGACAAAATTAGTGTAAATAAAAAAAATCTTCCTATACTATCTAATCAAAATCAAAAAGAATATCTTGAATTAGAAAATTTCAGCAAAAAAAAAAACGAAAAAAAGGACCAAGGAAATCTTGTATCAGATCCACGAAAAGAAAATGAAAAGAAAAATAACGAAAAGAAAAATGTTGAAAAAGATTACCCCAGATCAGACATTAAAAAGGGTAAAAAGAAAAAAGAATCCAAGAACAAGAAAAAAGAGCAACTGAATTTGTTCCTGAAAAAGTATTATTTTGTTTTTCAATTCAGATGGCCTAAGAACTTGAAGGACAAAATAATAGATAATATCAAAATATATTCTTTCCTACTTAGACAGATAGATCCAACGAAAATGGCTATATTCTCAACTCGAAGAAAAGAGATAGATCTGGGTCTAACGTTGAGTTCAAAAAAAAAAACTCTTCGAGAACTGATAAGCAAAGGAATATTTATTATCGAACCAATTCCTCTATCAAAGAATAGAAAATTTATTGGAAAATTTATTACATATCAAACTATAGGTATTTCATTGGTTGATAAGAATAAGCACCAAACTAATGAAAAATGTATAAAAGGGGGATATCTTAATAAAAATAATTTTTTGGGAACCCTTGTCCGACAGCTTGTGAATAGAAAAAAAAATCATTATGATTTCTTTGTTCCTGAAAATATTCTATCTCCCAGACGCCGTAGAGAATTGAGAATTCTAATTTGTTTCAATTCCCAGAATTGGAATTCTGTGGATAAAAATAAAAAATTTTGCAATCAAAACAACATAGGAAACCATGAACAATTTTTGAATGAGGACAAGCATTTTAATATAGATGCAAATAAATTAATCAAATTCAAATTGTTTCTTTGGCCCAATTATCGATTAGAAGATTTAGCTTGTATGAATCGGTATTGGTTTGATACCGATAGTGGCAATCGTTTCAGTATGTCAAGGATACATATGTATCCGCGATTCTGAATTAATTAATTCAGAACAGAATTAAGGTTAATAGAAATCCTATGTATGACATATTCGGAATAGTAAAGTCAAAAGAAAAATATATGCATATCATGATACCGATTTGATTAAAGATCAATTCAATTAGATTTAGGAAGAAATCGACAGAATCTTTTTTTTTAGAGACAAAAACTAATTTTATTTTGTGAACGCATAAATGTATCATCTCTTTCTATCCAAATCAAATTTTTCATTTGATTTGGATTAAAGACAAAATAACTAAAAAATAATAATAATTAATTAAATACAATACTATAATAAATAATAAATAAATAAATAAATAATATAAATATATATATAATATAATTATAATATTATTATTTATATTTTATATTATAAAATAAAGTAGTGTATATGAATAAATATAAATTTTTATGTGTACTAGATTAAAATGACTGGTATAATTATTATTTTTCCTGCTCGATAAAATCCACGAAAATGAAAAAAAAATAGAAAAATTGGTTTTTTATGATCAAAAATTCATTTATATCCGTTATTCCACAAGAAGAAAAAGAAGAAAACTGTGGGTCTGTTGAATTTCAGGTTTTAGGTTTTACCAATAAGATACGGGAACTCACTCTACATTTGAAATTACATAAAAAGGATTTTTTATCGCAAAGAGGTCTACGAATAATTCTGGGAAAACGTCAACGGGTGCTGAATTATTTGTCAAAGAAAAATAGAGTACGCTATAAGAAATTAATTGATCGCTTGGATATCCGGGAGTCAAAAACTCGTTAATTTTAAATTTTTGATTGGTTTGAATTTTTTTTTATTAGGTTTTTCATTTTGATGAACCTCGTTTTGGTTTTATAAATTAATGAAATGGGATAACAAATTAAGGAAAAAAAGATATGACTGTACCGGCTACAAGAAAAGATCTCATGATAGTTAATATGGGTCCTCACCACCCATCCATGCACGGGGTTCTTCGATTGATCGTTACTCTAGATGGTGAAGATGTTATTGACTGCGAACCGATATTGGGCTATTTACACAGAGGAATGGAAAAAATAGCGGAAAATCGAACAATTATACAATATTTGCCTTATGTAACACGGTGGGATTATTTAGCCACTATGTTCACAGAAGCAATAACGGTAAATGCACCAGAACGCTTGGAAAGTGTTCAAGTACCTAAAAGAGCTAGTTATATTAGAGTAATTATGCTGGAACTTAGTCGTATAGCTTCTCATTTGTTATGGCTAGGACCTTTTATGGCGGATATAGGTGCACAGACTCCCTTTTTCTATATTTTCAGAGAGAGGGAATTGCTATATGATCTATTCGAAGCCGCCACAGGTATGCGAATGATGCATAATTATTTCCGTATCGGGGGAGTAGCTGCTGATCTACCTTATGGATGGATAGATAAATGTTTGGATTTCTGCGATTATTCTTTAACAGGAATTGTTGAATATCAAAAACTTATTACACGAAATCCCATTTTTTTGGAACGAGTCGAAGGAGTGGGCATTATTGATGGGGAGGAAGCAATAAATTGGGGTTTATCAGGACCAATGTTACGAGCTTCTGGAATCCAATGGGATCTTCGTAAAGTGGATCCTTATGAGTGTTACAAAAAATTCGATTGGAAGATTCAATGGCAAAAAGAAGGAGATTCACTGGCTCGTTATTTAGTACGAATCGGCGAAATGAGGGAATCTGTAAAAATTATTCAACAGGCTTTAGAAGGAATTCCCGGGGGACCCTATGAGAATTTAGAATGCAGACGCTTTAATGGAGAAAAAAATTCCCAATGGAATAATTTTGAATATAGATTTATTACTAAAAAACTTTCTCCAAATTTTGAATTGTCAAAACAGGAACTTTATGTGAGAGTAGAAGCACCAAAAGGAGAATTAGGAATTTATTTGATAGGAGATAGTAGCGTGTTTCCCTGGAGATGGAAAATTCGCCCACCGGGTTTCATAAATTTGCAAATTCTTCCTCAACTAGTTAAAAGAATGAAATTGGCTGATATCATGACGATACTAGGTAGTATAGATATTATTATGGGAGAAGTTGATCGTTGAAATGATAATTGATACGATAGAAGTACAAGCTATCAATTCTTTTTCTAGATCGGAATCCTTAAAAGAAGTCTATGGACTAATATGGGTCCTTGTTCCCATTTTAACCCTTATATTGGGAGTCACAATGGGGGTACTAGTAATTGTTTGGTTAGAAAGAGAAATATCCGCAGCAATACAACAACGTATTGGTCCGGAATATGCTGGACCATTGGGAATTCTTCAAGCTCTAGCAGATGGAACCAAACTACTTTTTAAGGAGGACCTTCTGCCATCTAGAGGAGATATTCGTTTGTTTAGTGTCGGGCCGTCTATAGCGGTCATATCAATTCTACTAAGTTATTTAGTAATTCCTTTTGGATATCGATTTGTTTTAGCCGATCTCAGTATAGGTGTTTCTTTATGGATCGCTATTTCAAGTATTGCTCCTATTGGACTTCTTATGTCAGGATATGGATCGAATAATAAATATTCCTTTTCAGGTGGCCTGCGAGCTGCTGCTCAATCTATTAGTTATGAAATACCATTAACTCTATGTGTGTTATCAATATCTCTACGTGTGATTCGTTGGAATATGAACTTTTCCCTCCTTTATATAAATATATAAATAAAATAAGGAGGATTGAATATATTGAATTAATATTTGAATTTTTTTTTTATTCATTATTAGGTTCGATAAGTTAAACCAGATAGTCATCTGAGTAAAATAAAACTGCTTCAAAATTCGCAGTAAGAAGATAAAATCTCATTCCCTATGTACAAGAATAAAGTCGAAGTAGACATAAATAGTGTAAACTGTTTACCCCAAGATTGATATTCTTTGATTAGTTATCATATCTTGAAGCGGGTACAAAAGATCAACTGTATGGGGTTTCTACTACTGTCTTGTATGTCTTACCATATTGGGGATCAATCAAAAATCAGTGGACAGTTAGAAACACCAAGGTACGAAAAAGATTAGTAATGGAGATAATGTATCAAAAAAAGAGATTTTTGCATCAATTTTTGGATAAAACGAATCATAATGAGGGCTTTCAATTAGTAGAAATGATGAAGCAGTACTTCCCCACGATTCCGATCTAGAGTATGCTCCTATTAACTGATTAAAGAAATGACTATCAAAAACGAATTAATCTTTTATTTATTTTCTTTAGTGCCTTCCTCTGAGAAAGAAGACCAGGAAAAAAGGAAATGGAAGGCAATACAATAATTAAATGAAAAAAAAATGGATGAAAATTATAAAAGATTTTTATTTTTTATTTCTTTTTTTGACATCCATATCTATACATACAGAATTCTTATCATGAATTTTGAACTAATGCCTAATTCGTTCTTGATATTTATTGATATAACAAGTATTTTATTAAAGGATTAAGTTATTACCAAACAAAGAGAAATTTAAATAATAATGGATGAGATAAATTCAGAAGCACCCTTTTTTTATTCTAGCAGACGGAATTCCATTGGTCTAATTTTAGACTTTTCGATGTATCTTTATTCCATTTATCATCCTGTTGATAATATCGAACAAGTCCTTACATTTATTTATTTGTGGCCATAGAGGAGCCGTATGAAGCTGAGGTCTCATGTACGGTTTTGGAATAGCGATTCGAACAGTGATGTTATTATCGACTATGATTATCTAACAGTTCAAGTACAGTTGATATAGTTGAGGCACAGTCAAAATATGGTTTTTGGGGGTGGAATCTGTGGCGTCAGCCTATAGGATTTATAGTTTTTATTATTTCTTCTCTAGCAGAATGTGAAAGATTGCCCTTTGATTTACCAGAAGCGGAAGAGGAATTAGTAGCAGGTTATCAAACAGAATATTCAGGTATCAAATACGGTTTTTTTTACCTTGCTTCTTACCTAAATTTATTAGTTTCTTCATTATTTACAACAGTGCTTTACTTAGGTGGGTGGAATTTCTATATTCCGTATATATCCATTCCTGAACTTTTCGGCATAAAGAAAATTTCTGGAGTCTTTGGAATGACAATTGGTATCTTTATTACATTAGCTAAAGCTTATTTTTTTCTCTTCATTTCTATCGCAACAAGATGGACTTTACCTAGGATGAGAATGGATCGGCTATTAAATCTTGGATGGAAATTTCTTTTACCTATTTCGCTAGGTAATCTATTATTGACAACTTCTTCTCAACTTGTTTCTCTCTAAATAACCGACAATATTCTAGATTCATAACAACTATCTCAAACAAGAGAAAGAAACATCAATTTAGTCATGGATATCCACAATATGTTCCCCATGGTGATCGGTTTCATAAATTATGGTCAACAAACAATACGAGCTGCAAGATATATTGGTCAAAGTTTCATAATTACCTTATCCCATACAAATCGTTTACCTGTAACTATTCAATATCCTTATGAAAAATCGATCACATCAGAGCGTTTTCGTGGTCGAATCCACTTTGAATTTGATAAATGTATTGCTTGTGAAGTATGTGTTCGTGTATGTCCCATAGATCTACCCGTTGTTGATTGGAGATTTGAAAGGGATATTAAAAAGAAACAATTGCTTAATTACAGTATTGATTTTGGGGTCTGTATATTTTGTGGTAACTGTGTCGAGTATTGTCCAACAAACTGTTTATCAATGACTGAGGAATATGAACTTTCTACTTATGATCGTCACGAATTGAATTATAATCAAATTGCTTTAGGTCGGTTACCAATGTCAGTAATTGGGGATTACTCAATTCAAACAGTTATGAATTCAACTCAAATAAAAATAGACAAAGAAAAACCCCTTGATTCAAGAACGATTACCAATTACTAAGATTTTCTTTGGATATAATGGATCCACTTTTATTTGTGTTGGTCAGAAACTACAAATAATAACTATTGATTGTTTGTTTTGTTGAGAATCATTCTTTAGATTTAAACTTAAGAATGGATTCTATTTTTCGTTATTTTTTCGAAATATAAAATTCCAACTAGTCTTTTCTTTTTTCTTTCAGATAAAAAGGGGGCTTTCCCTTTCCTGGACATTTAGTAAGGTCATGAAATATTTCGACTTATTTATTTCTTATTTTACATAATGGATTTACCTGGACCAATACATGATATACTTGTAGTATTTCTGGGATCATTTCTTATATTAGGAGGTCTGGGGGTAGTATTACTTACCAATCCAATCTATTCTGCCTTTTCATTAGGATTGGTTCTTGTTTGTATATCCTTATTCTATATTCCATTGAACTCCTATTTTGTAGCTGCCGCACAGCTCCTTATTTATGTGGGAGCCATAAATGTCTTAATCATATTTGCTGTTATGTTCATGAATGGTTCAGAATATTCCAATAATTCCTATCTTTGGACCGTTGGAGATGGGGTTACTTCACTGGTTTGTACGAGTATTTTTTTTTCACTAATTACTACTATCTCAGATACGTCCTGGTACGGAATTTTTTGGACTACAAGATCAAACCAGATTATCGAACAGGACCTTATAAGTAACGTTCAACAAATTGGAATTCATTTATCAACCGATTTTTATCTTCCGTTTGAATTTATTTCCATAATTCTTTTAGTTTCTTTAATAGGTGCGATTACTATGGCCCGTCAATAATTCAATAATAAATACTTATAATTCACAAAATTCTTACAATTCCATATTTTAAATCAAATTAAAAAATGAAAAAAAAAAGGTTAAGGGTTTTAGTTAAATCTAATGCCAATATCCTCTTTTTTCTGTAATTGTTCCATTCTAGTCAATCGAATCGGTTGACTTGTTGTTCGTGTTGAAATGAATCTAGATTGATGAGGAATTAGTCAATGATGTTCGAATATGTACTTTTTTTGAGTGTCTATTTATTCTCTATCGGTATCTATGGACTGATCACAAGTCGAAACATGGTTAGGGCACTTATGTGTCTTGAGCTTATACTAAATTCGGTTAATATAAATCTCGTAACATTTTCTGATGTATTTGATAGTCGACAATTAAAAGGAGATATTTTTTCCATCTTTATTATAGCCATTGCGGCCGCTGAAGCAGCTATTGGGCTAGCTATTGTTTCGTCGATCCATCGTAACAGAAAATCAATTCGTATCAATCAATCGAATTTATTGAATAATTAGTCAAAATTAGCATATAATTTATAAATATATAATACATTTCTATTATTATATTTTTAATATTATAATTATAATTTTAGTAATTTATAGTGACCATTTGTTGGACAATTTTTATTAACATACGTGACTCGTATTATCATGTTATTGAAACGAAAATCAAAGTCCCCTGGTCCTTTCTCATGAACAGATTTAGAAATCTATTGATTTTTAAGATTTTGATAAACCATTGATTCGTCTGGTGTACACAATATAAATATACGATTTATTTACTACTGATTTTACCAGATCGAAAATTTTTTATGCTCAAAACTGAAATTTATAGACCCAATGTCACATTCAGTAAAAATTTATGATACATGTATAGGGTGTACTCAATGCGTACGAGCTTGCCCCACAGATGTATTGGAAATGATACCTTGGGATGGATGTAAAGCTAAGCAAATTGCTTCCGCCCCGAGAACCGAGGACTGTGTGGGTTGTAAGAGATGTGAATCCGCCTGTCCAACAGATTTCTTGAGTGTCCGTGTTTATTTATGGCATGAAACAACTCGCAGCATGGGTCTATCTTATTGATACGTTATAAAAAACTCCACTTGAATCATTTGATTCCTTTTTACCGACAAAAGCCCGTTGCTCGAGAAAATATATTTTCTCGAGCAACGGGCTTTTTGCTCAATCCGTATCTTGTGTTTATTACGAGTTATTTCCCTTGGTTAACAATACTTGTTCTTTTGCCGATATTCGCAGGTTCTTCAATTTTATTTTTTCCTCATAGGGGGAATAAGATATTTCGATGGTATACTATAAGTATATGCTTACTCGAACTCCTTCTAACAACCTATGTATTCTGTTATCATTTCCAATTGGACGATACGTTAGTTCAATTGGGGGAAGATTCGAATTGGATAAATATTTTTGATTTTCACTGGAGACTGGGAATTGATGGGCTTTCCATAGGACCTATTTTACTGACAGGATTTATCACTACTTTAGCTACTTTAGCAGCTTGGCCGGTTACTCGAAATTCGCGATTTTTCTATTTCCTGATGTTAGCAATGTACAGTGGTCAAATAGGATCATTTTCTTCGCGAGACCTTTTACTTTTTTTCATCATGTGGGAGTTAGAATTAATTCCTGTTTACTTACTTTTATCCATGTGGGGAGGAAAAAAACGTTTGTACTCAGCTACAAAGTTTCTTTTGTACACTGCGGGGGGTTCCATTTTTCTATTAATTGGAGTTCTAGGTATGGGTTTATACGGTTCCAATGGGCCGACATTGGATTTTGAAAGATTAGCCAATCAATCATATCCTGTGACATTGGAAATAATATTCTATTTTGGCTTCCTTATTGCTTATGCTGTCAAATCGCCGATTATACCCCTACATACATGGTTACCCGATACCCATGGAGAGGCACATTATAGTACATGTATGCTTCTAGCTGGAATTTTATTAAAAATGGGAGCCTATGGCTTAATTCGTATCAATATGGAATTATTACCGCATGCTCATTCTATATTTTCTCCCTGGTTGGTGATCGTAGGGACAATGCAAATAATCTATGCAGCTTCAACCTCTCTTGGTCAACGCAATTTAAAAAAGAGAATAGCCTATTCTTCTGTATCTCACATGGGTTTCACAATTATAGGAATTGGTTCTATAACCGAAATGGGGCTCAATGGAGCCATTTTACAAATGCTCTCTCATGGATTTATTGGTGCTGCACTTTTTTTCTTAGTGGGAACGAGTTGTGATAGAATACGCCTTGTTTATCTCGACGAAATGGGCGGGCTATCTATCCCAATGCCAAAAATATTTTCCCTGTTTAGTAGTTTCTCGATGGCCTCTCTTGCATTGCCGGGGATGAGTGGTTTTGTTGCGGAATTAGCAGTTTTTTTTGGAGTAATTAGCAGTCCAAAATATCTTTTAATGCCAAAAATGCTAATTACATTTGTAATGGCAATTGGAATAATATTAACTCCTATTTATTTATTATCTATGTTACGTCAGATGTTCTATGGGTACAAACTATTCAATGCCCCAAACTTGAATTTTATGGATTCTGGACCACGAGAACTATTTGTTTCAATCTGTATCTTTCTCCCTGTAATAGGGATTGGTATTTATCCCGATTTCGTTCTTTCGCTATCAGTTGACAAGGTACAAGCTATCCTATCTAATTTTTTTCATAAATAGTTTTCATTAATGAAACAGATAATGAGCCAGAAAGCAAAGTCTTATATATAATCCTTTCATTTTCATTTTGAGTTTGCTGTACAATGCAACAAAAAGTGAGTTAGAATTGTAATGATATGTTTTTAAGAACCCTTTGAATAAAGGAATTATTCAAAGGGTTCTTATCGCACGAGCTTTCGTTATATATGGGACGATGTTCTTATGCGTTCCTCGTGGAGATTATTCAATTAGATTGTAGTGTGAATGAACCATAACTATGTAGACCTATTCCTAATAGATTGATTCCGAAATAGCATACCCAAATTATAAGAAATCCTATAGAAGCTACAAGTGCCGAATTCGTACCTTGAAAGGTTCGATTTGTTCTAGTATGTGAATAAATCGCGAATATGGTCCAAGTAATAAATGCCCAAGTTTCCTTGGGGTCCCAATTCCAATAAGATCCCCATGCCTCATTAGCCCATACTGCTCCAGAAAGAATACCTATAGTTAAAAAAATAAACCCTAAACTAATGACACGATAACTCCAATAATCCAAACGCTGAGTTAATTGATATTTGTAATAATTTCGAAATAAAAGAAAAGAGTTAAAAACATTTCTTTTTTCATTCAAGTAGTGGATCTCTCCAAAGAAAAATGATTTAATTAAGAAATTATTGCTTTTACTTTTACAAAAAATATCGATGTTTTTTCGAAATGTAATAACTAGAAAAGCAACTGATAATAATGATCCGCATAAAAGAGATGCATAGCTCAATAACATCATACTTACGTGCATCATTAACCACTGAGATTGTAGAGCAGGTACTAATATTGACGATTGGTGCATTTCAGTTGAAAAACCTGATGTGGCGAAACCTTGGGTAAAAATGGCACTTGGTGCGGTTATTGCGCTTAAATAACTTTTATTATTCCGTATCTTGGGAATTATATGAATAATGGAAAAACTCCATGAAAGGAAGATTAATGACTCATATAAATTACTTAAAGGAAAATGTTTCGAAGAAATCCAACGAGTAATTAATAATCCTGTTATAGTGAAAAAAGTCACTATTATCCCTTTTTCCGACGAATCACGCAATTCTATGATTTCGTGAACTAATAAGTTCATCAAATGAATCATAATCACAATTGAAATAATCGAAAAAGATAGATGAGTTAATATATGTTCTAAAGTGGAAAATATCATAAACATAAATGGGGTTCCCATTACAGAATTGAAATCAGGAATTAAATACATTATAGAATCCGTTGTGTTTCGTTATTTATAGTATGCCGCCACTCGGACTCGAACCGAGATGCTCTAGCACTGCTTCCTAAGAGCAGCGTGTCTACCGATTTCACCATGGCGGCTTACTTGAAATAATAATAGTAAATCCATGGTGAATCGTCGAGATTCAAGGATTCCATATGGTTTAGGAAAGATTAGAATTGATAAATTAAATAAAGGCTGCTTGAAATTCATATTTGAATGCTCATTCACTAAGCCTTAGTTAGTATCATCGTAGATTCCGTTTTAACAATCTTAGTATATACTAAGTATTTCCGGAACAGTTAGAACTTACTAGTTTTGTTCTCAATCGAGGTATAAACTCTGAATTTTCCCCTTTTTCCATTTTTTTGTTTTTACGATTCGTTTTTCATTTAATTTCTCGGATTTCATGGATTTAAAATGAATAAACAAAAAAATGGATTTGATCTTTATCAATGAAAAAAATGAAAGAGCTAGTCATTTTATCACAATTTCAGTACGAAATCCGAGGGATTTTTCTAATGATTTCGATATCTTAGTACCATATCATTAACTATTCAAAATAAGAATTAATGAAGAATTCATATTTAAAAATTAAAAATTCTAATTAATGAATATCACTAAAATAATATATTAGTTAATATAATGTATAATACTCTTTGTTGTGTACATAATATTTCGACAAACCAACGAATTCGCTTTTCATTTTAATTTAAAATTAAGCATATAATAAAACAAAAGAATTTCCATACCTATCGCAATACCTATCGCAATTTACTGTACTTTTCATTCACAATAGAAAATTGATTCTATTTTTCTATTGTGAATGAAAAGTACAGTAATAGGAAAAAACCATCTCACAAATAGACTATAATAAAAACTAGAATGAAAAAAAAAGAATATTTAGAACCCAGTAGGCAGAAAAACTCTTATTCTACATACCAGAGTAGCCAGCTCTAACTGCTATTAAGGAGTTCAATATATTAGTTAATGGAAATTTTGCATCTTCAAAGATTGGGAGTTGTTCGAACCATGAAATTTTAGATTACTCCAATTTTTTTTTACTTGTTTGTCGCACAAAAAAACTTTTTGAATTTCCGGTGGAAACCGATTTAGCTAAAGAAAAAGCTTTTATTGCAGCAAAATATCCCCTTTTCTTCCAAATATTTCTACGAATACGTTTTTTTGATATAGAAGTACGTTTTTTTGGAACTGCCATTCAAAAAAAAAGAGTTACTCATTGTTTATCGTTGTATGTGAAAGACATATATTTCTCAAATCAAAATAGATCATTCTTTTTCGTCATTTTTTACACTTAATTATGTCAATAATTTTTACATACCTTTTACAATACAAATAAAATATATATATATATAAATATATAATAAATATATACGTGGATATCAGATATATAATAAATTAGGAAAAAAATAGAATAAGGGGAGACAAAATTCAAAAGGAATTTTGATTACTATTAATTAATTAAGAATTAAGTTCAGAGTGACGTGTTTATTTGAGTTCAAATTTCAACTAGTAACTAATCCGTTAAACAAAACATTCCATTACCTGACAAGAGGGACTTTTATTTTTAGTTATTTTTTCTTTTTATTTCAGTTCTATACAAAAAGAACAAAAAAAGGGGTATTCTAAGATTTCAGATAAACATCTGGTTTCTTGTTGGATTAGAATCCAATCAATCAGTTCCGCATTGAGTTAGGTAATTCCTGCAAATTAACAACTAGAATAAAAAAACTAAGTCTTTTTTTTTCAGTCGATTTATTGATGCATACTATGATCCCATATTTTGGTTAAGTACTTAACAGTTTTTCCTTAGTTTTTTCTTATTATACTATACTATACGATATAGTTCAAATCGACAGAATAGAATGGTAATATAGTTGTAGAATAATTTGAAATCACATAATATTTTCTGTCTTATCTGTCTTAATATATATATCTTTCTTAAAATAAGATACTTCTTTAGATTTAGATACTTTTAGATATTTCTTTAGATGCTTAAAGTTAATAACTAAGTAATCAATTTTACCTAGTTATCCTATTTGACTAACCAATTGTTACTTTTGGAATATTTTCCATATTTGAGAAAAAGTTAGAATAATAAAAAATAAAAATATTTTAGGGTTTCATATATATATATTTTATATATTTTATTATTGTTCTTTTCGAAAGAGATAAAAATCGGTGAATCGGAAATAATAAATAAAAAAATGAAAATTTGTTTTTTATGGAACATACATATCAATATGCATGGATAATACCTTTTCTTCCGTTTCCAGTTACTATATCAATGGGATTTGGACTTCTGCTTATTCCCACAGCAACAAAAAATATTCGTCGTATGTGGGCTTTTCCGAGTGTTTTTATGTTAAGTATAGCTATGGTGTTTTCGGCCAATCTGGCTATTCAGCAAATAAATGGAAGTTTTATCTATCAATATCTATGGTCTTGGACCATCAATAATGATTTTTCTTTAGAATTCGGATACTTGATCGATTCACTTACTTCTATTATGTCAATATTGATTACGACTGTTGGAATCATGGTTTTTATTTATAGTGACAATTATATGTCTCACGATCAAGGGTATTTGAGATTTTTTGCTTATATGAGTTTTTCCAATATTTCTATGTTGGGATTAGTTACTAGTTCCAATTTAATACAAATTTATATTTTTTGGGAACTTGTGGGAATGTGTTCGTATTTATTAATAGGTTTTTGGTTCACGCGACCGATTGCAGCAAGTGCTTGTCAAAAAGCTTTTGTAACCAACCGTATAGGGGATTTTTGTTTATTATTAGGAATTTTAGGTTTTTATTGGATAACAGGTAGTTTCGAATTTCGAGATTTGTTCGAAATAGTTAAAAATTTGCTCCAGAATAATGGAGTCAATTCTTTATTTGTTACTCTGTGTGCCTCTTTTTTATTCGTTGGTGCAGTTGCGAAATCTGCACAATTCCCCCTTCACGTATGGTTACCTGATGCTATGGAAGGACCCACTCCCATTTCGGCTCTTATACACGCAGCTACTATGGTAGCAGCGGGAATTTTTCTTGTAGCTCGGCTTCTTCCTCTTTTCATAGTTATACCTTACATAATGAATTTTATTTCTTTAATAGGCATAATAACAGTGCTATTAGGAGCTACTTTAGCTCTTGCTCAACGAGACATTAAAAGAAGTTTAGCTTATTCTACAATGTCTCAATTGGGTTATATTATGTTAGCTCTAGGTATAGGTTCTTATCGAGCTGCTTTATTTCATTTGATTACTCATGCCTATTCGAAAGCTTTATTGTTTTTGGGATCCGGATCCATTATTCATTCAATGGAACCTATTGTTGGATATTCACCAGAGAAAAGTCAGAATATGGTTCTTATGGGCGGTTTAACAAGATATGTTCCAATTACAAGAATTGCTTTTTTATTAGGTACACTTTCTCTTTGTGGTATTCCACCTCTTGCTTGTTTTTGGTCCAAAGACGAAATTCTTAAGGATAGTTGGTTATATTCACCAATTTTCGCAATAATAGCTTCCTTCACGGCGGGATTAACTGCATTTTATATGTTTCGGATGTATTTACTAACTTTTGATGGATATTTGCGCGTTCATTTTCAAGATTACAGTAGTACTAAAAATGGTTTCCTTTATTCAATATCCCCCTGGGGAAAAGAAGTACCAATGGTACTCAATAAAAATTTCCTTTTATCAACAATGAATAATAAGGTTTCTTTTTTTTCAAAGGATACATATAAAATTAATGAAAATGTAAGAAATGGTATACGATATTTTAGTACTTACTTTAGAAATAAATATACTTATACCTATCCTTATGAATCGGACAATACTATGCTATTTCCTCTGCTTGTATTGGTACTGTTTACTTTATTCGTTGGATTAATAGGAATTTCTTTTTCTCAAGGGGAAATGGATTTTGATATATTATCGAAATGGTTAACTCCATCCACAAAATTTTTATACTCAAATTCGAATGATTCCGAGGATTGGTATGGTTTTTTGACAAATGCAGTTTTTTCGGTAAGTATAGCGGTTTTTGGACTATTTATTTCATCTATTTTATATGGATCTGTTTATTCATCTCTCCAGAATTTGGACTTAATCAATTCATTTTTAAAGGTGAGTCCGAAAAGAATTTTCTTGGACCAAATAAAAAATTTGATATACAATTGGTCATATAATCGCGGTTACATAGATATTTTTTATGCGAAGATTGTCATTGTGGGTATAAGAAGATTAGCCGAACTAATTCAGTTTTTTGATAGACATATAATTGATGGAATTATCAACACTGTCGGTCTTTCAAGTTTCTTTATAGGGGAAGGGATAAAATATATGGGAGGTGGACGAATCTCATCTTATTTGTTCTTGTATTTATCTTATGTATCAATCTTTTTATTCTTTTTTTTTTTTTTATTTTAGCCATAAAGAAATTTCATTTTTTTCTTCCTTAAGTTTTCCAAATTCCCAATTATCTTGATGGGTATCAAGATAAGAATCTTCGTAAACTGGGCTATCTTTATATCTTTCTTTAAAGTGAAAGTTGAATTCATCCTTTTCTCCCGAACAAAGGGAAGGGTCTTCTTCGGCGGATCCCTCTTGTTCCTGTTTAGTCTTCTTCGTTTCGTAAGTTGTTTCTACATCGCTTTCTTCCTTTCTTTTTCCCCTTTCTCCCTTTTCTGAGATTGAGGTTTCTTTCAGTTTCCTAGTGAAAATAGGCGACGGCATTCTGCCTAAATAGTAGACACAGGTGATAAATAAGAGAATACTAAAGATTCGAGCCATAGAATTTTTCAATTCTAACACAAGGTACTTATTAGATCGAATCGAATGATTTTGCCGTATCCAGAATAATACCAATCCAACCCATTTCATAAATAAAATGTGACCAATTAACCAACCAACAAAACTACTTGTTACAAATAACATCTTGTTGTTGCATCGAAACATATAAATGTTGACTAATCTGGCTAAGGTTGAACTTGGTAAAATGAAATGGTTGAATAATTGAAAAATGAGATTATTCAGGAATACACATTGAATGCTGAGATTACGCATTGAATTTCTGGTAGTAGATTCATAATCAAAAAAGTTTTTTTGATTGCTCCAGAAG